CACTACTGTACGAATAGCGTTTCCTGCTGCTGTTTGGGCAGCAAATGGTGTCCCTCTTCTTGTACCCCTGAATCCACAAGTACCGGCAGAGGACCAAGAAACCACCCGACCCCGTACATCTGTAACAGTCACAATGGTATTGTTGAAACTTGCTTGAACATGAATAACTCCCTTTGGTAGTCTACGTGCACTCTTACGTGAACCAATACGTCCATTCCTACGTGAACCAATTCTTGGTATAGGTTTTGCCATATTTTATCATCTCATAAATATGAGTCAGAGATATATGGATATATCCATTTCATGTTAAAACAGATCCTTTATTTTTATTTGTACATCGGGTCCTTGAGAGAGTTCCTTTTAGAAAGATTATCCTTGTCTTTGTTTATGTCTTGGGTTGGAACAGATTATTATAATTCGTCCCCGCCTACGGATCAGTCGACATTTTTCACAAATTTTACGAACAGAGGCCCTTATTTTCATATTTGTCATTCCTTACCTTAACTTAATTCCGAATCCACTTCTTGGAAGAAAATAAGTTTCTTGAAATTTTGAATCTCGAATTGTATCCCCATAAAAGTAATGTTGAAGTTAAAAAAACCACCTAATCGTTCGAATCCTTGTTGCGGAGTCTATAAATTATACGCCCTCGGGTTGAATCATAACGACTTACTTCAATTTTGACTCTATCTCCTGGTAGTATCCGTATAAAACTACGTCGGATCCTTCCTGAAACATAACCTAGAATCAGATCTTCATTATCTAAGCGAACCCGGAACATACCATTGGGAAGTGATTCAGTAATTAAACCTTCATGAACCCATTTTTGTTCTTTCATTCCAGGTAAAACCCCCTTGAAGTATCAACTAATGGAGGAGGAGTGATATTAGATAACCCGTCTTTTCTCTTTTTTTTTTTTTTTCACAAATAGGAAATTTCGGATCTAATTCGGATATTAGAAGGATTACCATATATAACAATAACACAAAATTTCTCCGCCGATTCCTTCTAGTCGAGCCTCTCGGTCTGTCATTATACCCCGAGAAGTAGAAAGAATTACAATCCCCATCCCACCCAAAATTCTAGGAATTCTTTGATAGTTAGAATAGATTCGTAGACCAGGTCGACTGATCCGTTTTAAATTTAAAATAGTTTTATATGGTCCTTTCCTATTCCTTCTATGTTGTAGGGTTAAAACCAAAAAATCTTTGCTGTTTTCCCGATGTTTTCTCACGTTTTCTAGAAAACCTTCTCGTAAAAGTATTTTAACAATGTTTTCAGTGATGTTAGTAGATGCTATTCGAACTGTTCCTTTTCTATGCATGTCAGCATTTCGTATAGAGGTTATTATGTCAGCAATAGTGTCCCTACCCATAATGAACTAAAATTATTGGTGCCTCAAAATTTGGATATAATAAACATGATCTTTTTTTGTTATGAATTAGTAAAGGTATATACGTGAGACACAATCTATTAATTAACCTATTTCATTCAAATACTCTACTATAACTCTGTCTTTCTTATCTTATAATACTTCAGGGGCTAATGAAACTATTTTAGTAAAATTTAACTGTCTCAATTCCCGGGCGATCGCACCAAAAACTCGAGTTCCTTTTGGATTTCCTTCTTGATCAATGACAACTGCAGCATTGTCATCATATCGTATTATCATACCATTGTCACGTTTGAGTTCTTTACAAGTACGTACAATTACAGCTCTGATCACTTCTGATCTTTTTAGAGGCATATTTGGTACTGCTTCTTTGATCACAGCAACAATAACATCACCAATATGAGCATATCGGCGATTACTAGCTCCTAGGATTCGAATACACATCAATTCTCGGGCCCCGCTGTTGTCCGCTACATTCAAATAGGTCTGGGGTTGAATCATATCATTTTTTAATCTGTTCTTTCAAAACAAAAAGGGGCGAAGAAAAAAAGAAATATTCTTTGTCAAAAAAAAAAAAGAAACCCGCAATTGCTTTTTTATTCCAAGACCTCTTTCCTGTGGTTATACATTTCTATCACGAAATAATGAATTGAGTTCGTATAGGCATTTTGGACGCCGCTATTGAAATAGCCTTTCTGGCTATATTTTCTGCTACTCCACCCATTTCATAAAGTATTCTACCTGGTTTAACGACAGCTACCCAATATTCGGGAGATCCTTTACCCGACCCCATACGTGTTTCCGCAGGTCTTACTGTAACGGGTTTGTCTGGAAATATACGTACCCATATTTTTCCCCCACGGCGTGCATTTCGTGTCATTGCTCGTCGCCCTGCTTCTATTTGTCTAGATGTGATCCAAGCGGGTTCAAGTGCCTGAAGAGCATATCTACCGAAACAAATATGATTACCTCGATAAGATATTCCCTTCATTCTTCCTCTATGTTGTTTACGGAATCTGGTTCTTTTGGGGTTATAGTTGATGGTTGTTTCGCAATTCCATCTCTACTACAGAACTGGACATGAGAGTTTCTTCTCATCCAGCTCCT